AAGGGTCAGAATGAGGAAATGGGATGATCCAGATTTATTATGGCTATCCAAGAATTTCAGTCTTTGAATTGAGGGTTCGTTCATAGTGTAAGACTTATCTGATCTTTTCAATTGTTAAATTTGTTTGTTCTTGAATCAATTATGAATTTTTCTAGGACAGTATTAAGGATCTTATCGAAAACTTACAGCAGCTTGCCAAACAAAGGCTAAGAGAAAAAAGAGAAGAGGTATTACCGGCATAAAATCTACGATTGGATTCAAAAAAGCATAGGCCTCGGGCAATTTGGCGAATAAAAAACTACTCGAAAAAAGGGCAGAATTAAAACAGATACAGATCAAATTAAAGATATTAAGCATAACAAAATTTTGTTCTTGGAGATAATTTTGATTGAGTTATTAATATGTTTTTTGATATAAGGAAAAAATGAATTGATATAAGGAAAAAATGAAGAAAGGAAAATAAGGCAGACTAAACAATACTTCTTTGAACTCACCCAATCAAAAAGCCTTCAATTCTTACAAGAGAATAGAAGAAATCATACTTTCATACAATATCTTAATTGAATTCTATGTAATGATCAATAAATTCAGTTTAATTCTCTATCCATACGTGCAAAAATCGTAGCAAGAATCTAATCTATTCCATAGCTATTTGGAACTGGAATTGACGAACAAGGAATACCCATATTAGTGTTTAGTAGTTTCAAATAGAAATCTAAATGGGGCGTAGCCAAGTGGTAAGGCAACGGGTTTTGGTCCCGCTATTCGGAGGTTCGAATCCTTCCGTCCCAGAGCATGCTCTTTTCATATATCAGAATAACGATATCCGAATCTAAATTGCTCTTGTTTTTTGTGTTTTGAATAACCTTCTTTCTAAGAGTCAAATATTGGAGAAAATGGGATTCTTGCTTTTTATTTTAAATGATTTCTTAAGCTTAAGATTGGCACTCGAAGAACTATGAGATTGGCGGATCTATTCGATCGAGTTATTTGATCTATCGCGTTATTTGACGATGCAAGGTATATTCAAAAATAGTAGTTTATTTGTGTTATTTATAATATTCGTGATATTATTATTATTTTCGTACTATTATTAGATATTCTTTATTTTTTTTCTCATTTTTAGAATAGAAAAGTATAATAAAAGTAAAAAAGAATAAAAATATATTGCATTCATACAATATGGGTTAGTTTGAATTCTTATTAAGGCTTTTTCTTCCTAAATTATCTATTTATTTCATATAGCATAGAGAAGGAAATTTCTTTCATATAGAAGGAAGAACTATAGATAGATTATTATGTATCGACTGAACCAATGACTATTCATGATTCCATAATTGAATCAATGTTACAAATTAGAGGAATGTTATGGTAAAACTTCGTTTGAAACGATGTGGTAGAAAGCAACGTGCGACTTGAAGGACATGATCAGCTGTGGATGTCAAAACCCACCACTTTCCATTATGTAGAAATGAAGGTGCTTTTTGCTCGACATCCTTTGTTCTATTATAATCCGTCTTTTTGTTGGGTTGTAATGTAAATAGTACAGGATGGAGCTCGAAGAGAAACATCCAGTTTTAAGGGGCAAGGATCTAGGGTTAGTTAATGGAAATCAATAAGTTGAAACAACTTCGTAAGTCTATTTTTTGATATAGAAATCGAAAGGCTCCGATTCAAACTATTTTCAAATCAAAAAGAAAAATTGTTGGAATTCGTAAAACTCTTTCGATCAAAAGTGTATCATGCGGGAATTAATCGTTCATATGATTCTTTGATAGAAAGAAAAAAAGAAAAGAGAGAAAAAAGGGCATGTTGCTGCCATTTTTGAAATGATTAAATATCGCCGAAGTAATGTCTAAACCCAATGATTCAAGGCAAAGATAAAAGATCCTAGAACAAGGAAATACCCTTTTCACTTTTCTCAACAACTAGATTAAAATGAAGAATCGAAATAGATTCTAAGCGAGACAAACAAAAAAGGGGTTAGAGACCACTCAATAAAGGAATGCCTAAGGTTTTTTTTAGCATTTTGAGAGTTATTTGACTTGAGTTATGAGAGTACGAATGCTTTTTTCTTCTTTTTTTTTTCGAAAAAAAAAAAGACGGGTTTAAATGTCTAATTGATTTGCTGCTTATGGATCTTTTTGACATTCTAATTCCATATCATAATCATATAATTCCATACATAGACATAACTTTTAATTAATCATTTTTTCTCGAGCCGTACGAGGAGAAAACTTCTTATACGTTTCTAGGGGGGGGGTATTATTGAACTACATCTATCCCAATGAGCCGTTTATCGAATCGTTGCAATTGATGTTCGATCCCGAAGAGAGGGAAGAGATCTTCGAAAAGTGGGTTTTTATGATCCGATAAATAATCAAACCTATTTAAATGTTCCCGCTATTCTGTATTTCCTTGAAAAAGGAGCTCAACCCACAGGAACTGTTCATGATATTTTAAAGAAGGCGGGGGTTTTTACAGAACTTAGTCTTAATCAAACAAACTTCAATTAATGAAATACAAAAAAGAGGGTGCGGATGATTCATATCTAGCTTTGTATAAATTTTTATTTATTATTTCCTCCCCCCTCTTTTGTTCTATTCATACTTTTAAATTTATTATTCGTTAAATTTATTATTCGTATTTCTTATTGCTTTGCTACTATAGAATATTGTTACTATAGAATATAGAATACCGTGTTCTATAACAGCAAAACCAGATTTTATTGAGCCAATTTTTTTGATAGAAAATAGAATTATAATATAGAGAAAAAAGATCAATTGAATAACTGAAGTAATTCTAATAACATAAAAAAACATATAAAATAACATAGAAAAATAGAAAATATTAATAATAAAAAAAAAATTGACTTAATTATTTATTTTTTTTTTTCATTATCTTTTTTATAGTCTTTATTCTTTTCTCAACTCTCAACATTTATATTCAAAATTTAGAATCATATTGACAACAGTGTATCGAACAAATATAATTCGATCATAGATAAATAGATCTATTTATACCCGCCCACAGGTTTGGCACTTCACTTCATTCAAATCAAATTTAAAGGGTTCTTTCTTTGAATTTGTTGTGATACAATAATTTTTTTTTATTGTAATTGTATTGAAACAAAAAAAATAGATAATCATGGAATGAATAAGACAGGAGGCGGTCCGCAAATTTTCACTTATTCTATTCTATAATTCTATTTCTATGTTTTTATCTGAGAATTTCGTGTCTTTTTATCCAATTTTTGCTAATTTCGTGTTTTGATTGCCTCGTGCAATTCCATTTTTTTATTCCGATTGTATCTACATATTCTTTCTAATTTTTTTTTCGGGTTGCTAACTCAACGGTAGAGTACTCGGCTTTTAAGTGCGACTAGCATCTTTTACACATTTGTATGAAGAAAGGGATTCGTTCATACCATCGGTAGAGTTTGTAAGACCACGACTGATCCTGAAAGGAGTGGATGGAAAAAAGAGCATGTCGTATCATTAGAGAATTCTAAGAATCCATTTTTTCCGGATCCGTCCAAAAAAAATCGTCTTTGAATTTTTGGTGCGGAACAAAAAAAATGAATTGAATTCAAAGTTGGGTCGAGTGAATAAATGGATAGAGCTCTACGGCCCAAATTATAGGGAAACAAAAAGTAACGAGCTTCTGTTCTCAATTTGAATGATTACCCGATCTAATTAAACGTTAAAAAGAAATTAGTGCCTGATGTGGTAAAGGTTTTTCTCATGAGTAATTTATAGATTTTTTTATGAGTCCTAATTATTAGTTATTCCCTTTATGGGTTAGACATGAATGTGTAGAAGAAGCAGTATATTGATAAAGAAAAGATATAATATATATATTTTTCCAAAATCAAAAGAGCGATTGGGTTGAAAAAATAAAGGGTTTCTAACCGTCTTCTTATCCTATAACGAACATAAATCAATTAGATGGCAAAAGATAGGATAGAGAATCCGTTGATGAATCTACCTGTCTCCGAGGTATCTATTCTTTTCTTACCTTACTAAAATACCTTGTTTTGACTGTATCGCACTATGTATCATTTAATAACCGAATAGATCCCCTATCTTTGGTTCAAGTCGAATTTGAAATGGAGGAAGTTCAAGTATATTTAGAACTAAATAGATCTCGCCGACATGATTTCCTATACCCACTTATTTTTCGGGAGTATATTTATGCACTTGCTCATGATCATGGTTTAAATAAATCGATGATTTTTTTGGAAAATCGGGGTTATGGTAATAAATTCAGTTCACTAATTGTGAAACGCTTAATTATTCGAATGGATCAACAGAATCATTTGAGTATTTCTGCTAATGATTCTAACCAAAATCCATTTTTTGGGCACAACAATAATTTGTATTCTCAAATGATATCGGCGGGATTTGGAGTCATTGTGGAAATTCCATTTTCCTTACGATTAGTATCTTACTCACAAGGGGAAGAAGTCGCAAAATCTCATAATTTACAATCAATTCATTCAATCTTTCCTTTTTTCGAGGACAAATTCTCGCATTTAAATTATGTGTTAGAGGTACTAATACCTCATCCCATCCATCTAGAAATCTTAGTTCAAGCCCTTCGCTACTGGGTCAAAGATGCTTCTTCTTTGCATTTATTACGGTTCTCTCTCTACGAGTATTGTAATTCGAAGAGTTGTATTACTCCAAAGAAATCTATTTCGATTTTGAATCCAAGATTATTCTTGTTCCTATATAATTCTCATGCATGTGAATACGAGTCTATTTTCCTTTTTCTCCGTAATCAATCTTCTCATTTACGATCAACATCTTCTGGAGTTTTTCTTGAACGAATTCATTTCTATGGAAAAATAGAGTATCTTGTAGAAGTCTTTTCTAATGATTTTCAGACTAACCTATGGTTGTTCAAAGACCCTTTGATCCATTTTATTAGGTATCAAGGAAAGTCAATTTTGGCCTCAAAGGATACGTCTCTTCTGATGAATAAGTGGAAATATTACT